AGGTAAGATGGCTGAGTGTTGAGGCGTTAGGCTGTAGTCCTTTTTACAGAGGTTCAATTCCTCTTCTTATCGACTCTGTGGTGAAGTTCATGTTGAGTTGCAAACTCATCGATGCGCATTAGAAGTGTGCCGGAGTCTGGTAGACAGAAGCCCGCTGGTCTTAGGCATCTAACTGTTAATTAGAGTTTTATGGGATCGAGGCCCATCTGTCTAGGGAAGGTCCTAGCTTAATTAAAGTATTTGGGTTGCATTCAGAAGATGCAGGTTAATATCCTGCGGACCTTAGCAGAAACTAAGAGGGTCTAACTCTTATTTAAGGCTTTGAAGGCCTTCGGTTTAGCGGTTATCCTAAGTTTCTAAATAGTGGTCAGGATTATGGGGGAGAGTGGTAGTAGTAGGATTGATAGAGAGGCGACAATAGCGGTGAGGACATTTGTTGACTTGTTAATATGTCATTGTTTTATGTGGTTTGTGGAGTTTGGTGGGAGTGTGATTGTTGAGTAGTATGCGAGGCGGAGGTAGAAGAATAATCCTAGCAGGGATAGTATAGAGATGACTGTGGCTACTGTGGTTATTTCTTGTTTTGTAAGTTCTTGGATGGTGAGTCATTTGGGCAGGAATCCTGTGAGAGGTGGAAGTCCTGCTAATGATAGTAGGGTTAATATGAGGGTGGCGTTGAGTATAGGAGTTTTTGTTCATGAGATTATCATTGTTGATAATGTCATGGTTTTGGTTGTATTTAGGGTGATAAATACTGTGGTTGTTATAAGGGAGTATAGGTAGAAGGTTAGTAGGGTAAGTTTTGGGTTGTAGACAATGATAATTGCTATTCAACCCAGGTGGGAGATGGATGAAAAGGCCAGGATTTTTCGAATTTGTGTTTGGTTTAGGCCTATTCATCCACCTAGGGCTGCTGAAGCAAGGGCCATGGTGGTTAGTAGTGTTGGATTAAGGGAGTGGGAAGTTATAAATAGAATAGTAATTGGGGGGAATTTTATTACTGTTGATAGCAGTAGGGCTGTAGTCAAGGATGAGCCTTGAAGTACTTCGGGGAATCAGAAGTGGAATGGGACTAGTCCTAGTTTTATTGCGATTGCAGCTGTTAGTAGTAGACATGAGGTTGGATGGGTTAGTTGGGTGAGATCTCATTGTCCTGTATATCATGCGTTAGTTATGCTTGAGAAGAGGACTAAGGCTGATGCAGCTGCTTGTACCAAGAAATATTTAATTGCAGCTTCGATGGCTCGAGGATGGTGAGATTTTGAGATGAGGGGGATGATGGCGAGGGTGTTGATTTCTAGTCCGGTTCAGGCTATTACTCAGTGGTTGCTTGAAATTGTAATAGTTGTTCCTAGAAAGAGGCTTAGAGTAGTGATTAACTTTGCATGTGGGTTTATTAGTAGGGGAGGGGGTTAAACCATCATTTTCGGGGTATGGGCCCGATAGCTTTGTTAGCTGACCTTACTAGGAAATAATATAAAGGAAGTATGGAGAGTTTTGATCTCTTTTGTGTAGGTTCGATTCCTACTTTTCTAAGGCTTTCTTAGGAAATGAGAGGACTGGTATACCTCTATGTTCACTTTATCATAGTGACCCTTTACGTTCAGGCACATTTCCTTAAGTAAGGAGGGAGGCCTGCGTAGCAGATTGGTAGACTGATATGTCAGAGGCACAGTGCTAATGTTAGTGGTAGGAAGTTTTTTCAGAGCAGGTGCATGAGTTGATCATAGCGGAATCGTGGGTAGGAGGCACGGATTCATAGGAATCCTGAAGAGAGGAATAGGACTTTTGTGGCTAGAACCATGGGAAATAATTCTTGGGAGAGATTTAGTGAGCTTGGGTTTAGGAACAGGATTGCTGTTAGTGTGTTTATTAGTATGATATTCGCGTATTCAGCTAGAAAGAACAGGGCGAATGGTCCAGCAGCGTATTCTACGTTAAAGCCCGACACTAGTTCTGATTCCCCTTCTGTGAGGTCGAATGGGGCACGATTTGTTTCAGCGAGTGTCGAAATATATCACATTATTGCAAGGGGTCATGAGGAGAAAACAAGGTATAATGGCTCTTGTGTGATGGCGAGGGTGTTTAGGGTATAGTTCCCGCTAAGTATGATTACGGATAAGAGGATGATAGCTAGTGTTACTTCGTAGGAAATAGTCTGTGCTACTGCCCGTAGGGCTCCGATTAGAGCGTACTTTGAGTTTGAGGCCCAACCTGATCACAAAATTGAGTAAACTGCTAGGCTAGACATGGCAAGGAGGAAAAGGAGGCCTAAGTTAAGGTCAGTGAGAGAGAAGGGGAGGGGGAGGGGAATTCAAATGGTAAGTGCTAAAAGAAGAGCTAGCATAGGGGTTATGAGGAATAGGAACGGGGAAGAGGTAGATGGGCGGATTGGTTCTTTGGTGAATAGTTTAATTCCATCGGCCACAGGTTGCAATAGTCCGAAAGGCCCTACGATGTTTGGACCTTTTCGGGCTTGCATGTAACTTAAGATTTTTCGTTCTACTAGGGTTAGAAATGCTACGGCAATTAGGATTGGGATTACATAGGATAGGGACATGATAAGATAGGCTAGGGTAGGGAGGTGGGTCATATATATGRGGCTAGGGAGAGGATTTGAACCTCTGGGTAAAGGGCTTAAGCCTTTTGCATTTACCAAGCTCTGCCACGCTAGCTGGCCCCTTTTCTAGGGGATTGGTGGTGGGTGGTCCTTTGGTAATTTAGTTGGGTGCATTACTTGGGGATGAGGTGTGCTTGTAGTATTGACCCCACTTTCTCGGTCCTTTCGTACTGGAGAAAGTCTGTCATAGATAGAAACCGACCTGGATTGCTCCGGTCTGAACTCAGATCACGTAGGACTGTTAATCGTTGAACAAACGAACCCTTAATAGCGGCTACACCATTAGGATGTCCTGATCCAACATCGAGGTCGTAAACCCCCTCGTCGATGTGGGCTCTTAGAGGGGATTGCGCTGTTATCCCTGGGGTAGCTTGGTCCATTGGTCAGTAATACTGGGTCTGGTTACTATTAGTACGTTGAGAGGTTGTTCTCAGTTAAGAGAGGTGGTCTTATTTTTGGAGGATTTGTTTTTCTCCAAGGTCGCCCCAACCGAAAAATACAAGCCAGTATTTGGGTAAAGGTGGGCCTGATAGGTTTGGGTTTGTATGCAGTGGCTGTTGATTTTTAAGTTCCACAGGGTCTTCTCGTCTTATGTTAGTATTCCTGCTTTTGCACGGGAAGATCAATTTCACTGATTATCTGTAGGAGACAGGTAAGACCTCGTTTAGCCATTCATACAGGTCTCGATTTATGGGACAATTGATTGCGCTACCTTCGCACGGTTAGGATACCGCGGCCGTTAAACGTCATGTCACTGGGCAGGCATCACCTTCAATACTTGATGGGCTGAAGGCTATGTTTTTGGTAAACAGTCGGGCCTTGGGTTTGCCTAGTTCCTTTTACAGATTTTAATCTTTCTAATAGGCGCTCCTTCGTCGGGGTAACAGGGTGGGCTTAATATCTTGATCTTGTTGGAATTAAGATATTGGTTTGTTATCTGTTAATGATGTGAGTGTAAGTTTGCGCTTAAGAGGGGTGAACCCTGGTTACTCATTTTAGCATTAATGCCCCTATTAATATAGGTTGACCTGTTAGTAGGAAGGGAGTCATGTTGTTATTGGATTTTTTATGTGTAGAGCTTTGACGCATTCTTTGTTGGTGGCTGCTTGAGGGCCTACAGTCTGGGGACGGTTAGGTGATTTATCCGCTGATGGAGGTTGTTTTCTTTTTTAAAGGGGCTGTACCCCCTTTAAATTGTTCTTGATCTGCTTCATAGGGGTTAAGGTTAGGTGTCCGGGGAGAGAGATCAGGAGAGAACTGAGATTCATTTCACAGGTAACCAGCTATCACCCAGCTCGGTTGGCTTATCACCTCTACTAGCAAGTCATCCCACTCTTTTGCAACAGAGACGGGTTCGCTCATGGGTAGCTGCTTGCAAGTAGCTCGCTTGGGTTTCGGGATGACAAGCTTAAATTCATTTTGCTTGGTTATTCTTGCTAGACCATGATGCAAAAGGTACAAGGGCTTATCTTTGCTGTTTGTTGCTTGATTTTTCATTGTTATTTCATCTTTCCCTTACGGTACAGAGTCTCTATCGCGCCAGAAAGGATCTTTTCTATCGCCCATACTAGGATTGGAAAATGTTTTAGTTAGGTGGTAGGATGGGGTTTTGTTGCGGTTAGGTTGTGTGGTGTGATTGGGCTAGAGTGGGCTTCAAGGCGATCTGGTGTGTATCAGATATCTTTCAGGTGTAAGCTGAATGCTTTCATTTTATAGCTACGCCTTGGTGTGCTAAGTGCACCTTCCGGTACACTTACCTTGTTACGACTTACCTCATCTTCAGCCGTAAGGCTTATTAGTTATAAAAGTTGGTGGCTTGTGAGGAGGGTGACGGGCGGTATGTACGTGCCCCAGGGCCAACTTAAAGGGGGCCCTATTGTCCCCCTTTACTGCTAAATCCGCCTTCCGGGGGTTATTTCATACCCTCTTTCGTAGGTTTTCTATTGTAGAAAATGTAGCCCATTTCTTCCACCCCATGGGCTATACCTTGACCTGTCTTGTTAGTGGGTTGGGCTATTGTGCTCACTGTTGGGCTCTCAGGGGAGGTGAGCTGGCGACGGCGGTATGTAGGCTGCTCTGGCAAGAGGTGGTCGGGTGAATCGTGGGTTATCGATTATAGAACAGGCTCCTCTAGGTGGGTTTGGGRCACCGCCAAGTCCTTAGAGTTTTAAGCGTTTGTGCTCGTAGTTCCCAGGCGGATGCTTTGGTACGGTAAGCATCAGGATTTAGGGCTAGGCATAATGGGGTATCTAATCCCAGTTTGTGCCCTAGCTTTCGTGGAGTTGAATCAGTCAGGAGTGCTAGGACCACCTTAGAGGCGGGCTTAAGTGCACCTTGAGCTTATGACAGCATAGTTGCATTTCGGTCCTAGTTACTGTGACATTGTAGTGCCACTCTTTACGCCGCATACAGTTAATTTGGGTCTCTTGTGTGACCGCGGTGGCTGGCACAAGATTTACCAACCCTAGGGTTGCTATGACTAAGTCAAGCTTGCGCTTATTGCTTAATGTTAACTACTGCTGAGTACCCGTGGGGGTGTGGCCGAGCAAGGCGTCTTGGGCTACAGCTATGGGTGTGCCTGATACCTGCTCCTCTCCCCTGTTAGAGTTAATAGCTAATAAGGGGCTAAGGGCATTTGCACTGGGGCGCGGATACTTGCATGTATATGTCTAGCAAGAATTAACGGTAAGGTTAGGACTAAGTCTTTTGTCCCCAGGTACGTGTAGTAACCATCTTGGCATCTTCAGTGCCATGCTTTAGCTGATAAGCTATAGGGACTTTTATGTTTGTTGTTGTTTGTTGTTGTTTGTTGTTGTTTGTTGTTGTTTGTTGTTGTTTGTTGTTTTTAGGGAAGTTTCTTTTATAGTCTRGAGAATGTTGTTTGAATATACGAATGTAAAGTTGTGTTTATGGTTTTTAATGGAATTTCTCTGTTGTTGGATATATATCAACAGTGATGATAAAACGTGATGAAAATTCGTTCCAAAATACAGTTCATTTTTCAGTTAGAATCTTCTAGTTTTGTTTAGAAAGTTAGAGGAAATGAAAAATGATAAATCATGTCCAACAAGCATTCACTAAATAACAACATGAATAAGAGCTTGGGGATACACCATAACCAGATGTAAAACAAAGTGCATCAGTGTAAAAATGATTCCCCATACACTTCAACCGTCTCATTCAGTTACTCCTGAGGGCTACGATCCGGACGCCGACCATGGAAAGTCCAAGCTTAGATTGTATTTACCTGGGTGCGCTGGGAGGGTCACCTGAAGATCCCAGAAAAAAAAAAGGAACCAAAGGTGCCAAAACGGTCGGATGTCGCGATCACGGGTGAGATGGTGATATATAGCCGACCAGATGTATCGGTGAAGTACAAGTTGAGAGGATTAACCTAGTCATGGCCCTGACCGAGGAACCAGAGGCGCAAAAGAGCAAGATGGGCTAGGGGTGTAGGGGGAAAGAATGGTCCTGAAGCTAGTAGCGTAGGATCTTCCGTACACCGGGTTGCTGATTTCACGTGAGGAGCTCGATTAATAAATCACCTGGCACGAGCTTTGTGTACTCCGGGAGATTTTGGAGGGTGATGCTTTTAACCCATTCAAAGGTGCAGACAAGCACTGCCGTATAAGGGAAGAAGTTTATGTATAAGCTGGCAGTAGGATGGTATTAGTACGGATATTGTTAAAGGATTTTAGGAACTATTGGGTGGGAGGTCCTCTGGAAGAGGGGGTGTGGAAAATCATGGTTATGTCTGTTCGTATATTAATGGTTTTTGAAGCATGAAATGTATGTGTTATGGGGGTAGTAGTTTAATGTAAGCCCGTACATGAGCGGGGGGGGTAGGGGGGGGAGGAAAAGTGATGTTTCTGTAGTTGAAATTTGATAACAGTGGCTTTTCAGGTCACAGATCTTGGAAAAAGCCAAGCAGAAACTGCTATGACTTATTTTGTACTTTTTATGGCTTTGTGTTTTGTGTTGGGGGGTTTGGCAGTGGCATCTAATCCTTCTCCTTATTATGGGGTAGTTGGTTTGGTGTTAGCTTCTGTTGCTGGGTGTGGGTGGTTGCTGAGTTTGGGGGTCTCTTTTGTATCGCTGGTATTATTTATGGTGTATTTAGGGGGGATGTTGGTAGTTTTTGTCTATTCAGTTTCTTTGGCAGCAGATCCTTTTCCGGAAGCTTGAGGGGACTGGCAGGTTGTTGGGTATGGGGCAGGACTTGTTTTGGTGCTTGGTGTAGGGATAGTTGTAGGGGGATTTGTTGGGTGTTGGGGTCCGGGGGTAAGTACTGTTGATAGTGGGGGTATGTTTTCTGTTCGGTTGGATTTTAGTGGGGTGGCAATGTTTTATTCGTGGGGGGTTGGAATGTTTTTGGTAGCGGGTTGGGGGCTGTTGTTGACTTTGTTTGTTGTGTTAGAGTTGGTACGTGGGTTGTCTCGTGGGGCCATTCGGGCAGTTTAGGGGGAAAGAAAGTGTTTTTCAGAGAATAGTTTAGTGTAAAATACCAACTTTGGGAGTTGGAGATAGAGGTTTAAGTCCTCTTTTTCTGAGGTTGGTGGTGGAAACTCTAAGAAGGGGTGTAGTCTTCAGTCTTTGGCTTACAAGACCAATGTTTTTTATAAACTATTAGAGTGTTTTAGTAGTTGAGTATTTTGTTTTCTAAGGTCCCGATGGCAGGGAATAGGAGTAGTAGGATGGTGAAGTAGGTGAGGGAGGCTAGTTGTCCAATGATGATGAATGGATGTTCTACGGGTTGGCTGCCCACTCATGTTAGGATAAGGAGGTTGGCGACTAAGGTTCAGAATAGAATTTGTGAGAGTGGGCGGAAGGTTATTGTACGCTGTTTGGATTTGTGAAGGAGGGGGATTAGGAATAGAACTAGTACTGAGGCGGCTAAGGCTAGGACACCTCCTAGTTTGTTGGGGATTGAGCGTAGGATGGCGTATGCAAATAGGAAGTATCACTCGGGTTTGATATGTGGGGGTGTAACTAGTGGGYTTGCTGGGGTGAAGTTCTCTGGGTCACCTAGTAGGTTGGGTGAGAATAGGGCGAGGGTTGCTAATGGAAGGAATATGATAATGAACCCTAGGATATCTTTTAGTGAGAAGTAGGGGTGGAATGGGATTTTGTCGCAATTTGAGACAATTCCTAGTGGATTGTTTGATCCGGATTCGTGGAGGAAGGTGAGGTGAAGGATGATGAGTTTTGGTCTTCTTTTTTAATGGAATTTCTCTGTTGTTGGATATATATCAACAGTGATGATAAAACGTGATGAAAATTCGTTCCAAAATACAGTTCATTTTTCAGTTAGAATCTTCTAGTTTTGTTTAGAAAGTTAGAGGAAATGAAAAATGATAAATCATGTCCAACAAGCATTCACTAAATAACAACATGAATAAGAGCTTGGGGATACACCATAACCAGATGTAAAACAAAGTGCATCAGTGTAAAAATGATTCCCCATACACTTCAACCGTCTCATTCAGTTACTCCTGAGGGCTACGATCCGGACGCCGACCATGGAAAGTCCAAGCTTAGATTGTATTTACCTGGGTGCGCTGGGAGGGTCACCTGAAGATCCCAGAAAAAAAAAAGGAACCAAAGGTGCCAAAACGGTCGGATGTCGCGATCACGGGTGAGATGGTGATATATAGCCGACCAGATGTATCGGTGAAGTACAAGTTGAGAGGATTAACCTAGTCATGGCCCTGACCGAGGAACCAGAGGCGCAAAAGAGCAAGATGGGCTAGGGGTGTAGGGGGAAAGAATGGTCCTGAAGCTAGTAGCGTAGGATCTTCCGTACACCGGGTTGCTGATTTCACGTGAGGAGCTCGATTAATAAATCACCTGGCACGAGCTTTGTGTACTCCGGGAGATTTTGGAGGGTGATGCTTTTAACCCATTCAAAGGTGCAGACAAGCACTGCCGTATAAGGGAAGAAGTTTATGTATAAGCTAACAGGTAAATGGTATTAGTACGGATATTGTTAAAGGATTTTAGGAACTATTGGGTGGGAGGTCCTCTGGAAGAGGGGATGGGTTTTGGAAGGGTGTCGTCCGTTTGGATATTAATGGATATTGAACATGAATTGTGGTGTCTAGTGGGGTGGAAGGATGAATGCAATGCAGTACATAGAAATCGAGAGAAAAATGCATGAAATTATGTGGTGGGGGGGNAGGGGGGGGGGAGGAAAAGTGATGTTTCTGTAGTTGAAATTTGATAACAGTGGCTTTTCAGGCCACAGATCTTGGAAAAAGCCAAGCAGAAACTGCTATGACTTATTTTGTACTTTTTATGGCTTTGTGTTTTGTGTTGGGGGGTTTGGCAGTGGCATCTAATCCTTCTCCTTATTATGGGGTAGTTGGTTTGGTGTTAGCTTCTGTTGCTGGGTGTGGGTGGTTGCTGAGTTTGGGGGTCTCTTTTGTATCGCTGGTATTATTTATGGTGTATTTAGGGGGGATGTTGGTAGTTTTTGTCTATTCAGTTTCTTTGGCAGCAGATCCTTTTCCGGAAGCTTGAGGGGACTGGCAGGTTGTTGGGTATGGGGCAGGACTTGTTTTGGTGCTTGGTGTAGGGATAGTTGTAGGGGGATTTGTTGGGTGTTGGGGTCCGGGGGTAAGTACTGTTGATAGTGGGGGTATGTTTTCTGTTCGGTTGGATTTTAGTGGGGTGGCAATGTTTTATTCGTGGGGGGTTGGAATGTTTTTGGTAGCGGGTTGGGGGCTGTTGTTGACTTTGTTTGTTGTGTTAGAGTTGGTACGTGGGTTGTCTCGTGGGGCCATTCGGGCAGTTTAGGGGGAAAGAAAGTGTTTTTCAGAGAATAGTTTAGTGTAAAATACCAACTTTGGGAGTTGGAGATAGAGGTTTAAGTCCTCTTTTTCTGAGGTTGGTGGTGGAAACTCTAAGAAGGGGTGTAGTCTTCAGTCTTTGGCTTACAAGACCAATGTTTTTTATAAACTATTAGAGTGTTTTAGTAGTTGAGTATTTTGTTTTCTAAGGTCCCGATGGCAGGGAATAGGAGTAGTAGGATGGTGAAGTAGGTGAGGGAGGCTAGTTGTCCAATGATGATGAATGGATGTTCTACGGGTTGGCTGCCCACTCATGTTAGGATAAGGAGGTTGGCGACTAAGGTTCAGAATAGAATTTGTGAGAGTGGGCGGAAGGTTATTGTACGCTGTTTGGATTTGTGAAGGAGGGGGATTAGGAATAGAACTAGTACTGAGGCGGCTAAGGCTAGGACACCTCCTAGTTTGTTGGGGATTGAGCGTAGGATGGCGTATGCAAATAGGAAGTATCACTCGGGTTTGATATGTGGGGGTGTAACTAGTGGGTTTGCTGGGGTGAAGTTCTCTGGGTCACCTAGTAGGTTGGGTGAGAATAGGGCGAGGGTTGCTAATGGAAGGAATATGATAATGAACCCTAGGATATCTTTTAGTGAGAAGTAGGGGTGGAATGGGATTTTGTCGCAATTTGAGACAATTCCTAGTGGATTGTTTGATCCGGATTCGTGGAGGAAGGTGAGGTGGATTAGGGTGAGACCTGCAATTATGAATGGGAGAAGGAAGTGGAGAGCGAAAAATCGAGTTAGTGTTGGGTTGTCTACTGAGAAGCCACCTCAGGCCCATTCTACAAGGGTTTGGCCGATGTAGGGGATTGCCGAGAATAGGTTGGTAATGACTGTAGCCCCTCAAAATGATATTTGTCCTCATGGTAGGACGTATCCTACGAAGGCAGTTGCTATTAGGGTTAGTAAGAGGATAACGCCAGTGTTTCAGGTTTCTTTGTATAGGTATGAGCCGTAGTAAAATCCTCGTCCGATGTGTAGGTAGATGCAGATGAAGAAAAATGAGGCTCCATTTGCATGGAGGTTTCGGATTAGTCAACCATATTGGACGTTTCGGCATGTGTGAGCAACGGATGTGAAGGCTAAGGTTGTGTCTGCGGTGTAGTGTATTGCTAGTAGTAGGCCTGTTAGGATTTGCGTCAGTAGGCAGATACCTAGTAGGGATCCAAAGTTTCATCAGGCAGAGATGTTCGGTGGAGTGGGTAGGTCAATTAGGGAGTTATTAATTATTTTGAGAAGTGGGTGTGATTTTCGGAGGTTTGGGGCCATTGGGGTAGTAGGTCTATGTGTTAGTAGGATGATGAGGATAGATAAGGCAAATGAGCTTAGGTAGGTTTTGATCAATCCAGAATGGAGGRTGGTTGAGGTTTTGGTTGCTATGAGTTGGAGATTAGCAATTCCTTCTGGACCTATTTTTTTATACCAGGATAGATCGATTAGGTGGGAGGCAACTTTTTGTCCGCTGTTTAGGAGGTTTGTGGAGATGAAGCGATGTGATAGGGGGTTGAAGTATCCTAGTGAGGAGGAGAAGTTTATGAGGGGGTTCTGTTTTGGTTGGGTTAGGGTATGGGTTATGTTTGAGAGTTCCAGGGCTAGGATGATGCCGAAGATTGTAAGGATGAGAGCGGCAGTTTTTGTGAGTAGTGGTATGGTTATTGGGGGAGTTTTTGTTGGGGGAATGAAGGATGTGATGAGTAGACCGGCTGTGATGCTGCCCAGGGCTAGGCGAATGATTGGATTGGTGATTGTTTGGTTGTTTTCGTTTATTGGAATAACTGTGGCTGTTCGGATATGTCCTGTTTGAACTAGTAATGTTATGCGTAGGGTATAGGTTGCGGTGAACGATGTAGCTAGGAGGGTTAGGAGGAGGGCCCATGTGTTTAGGTATGAGGTGTTTATGCTTTCGATAATTAAGTCTTTTGAGTAGAATCCAGCTAGAAAGGGGGTTCCTATTAGGGCTAGGTTGCCGATGGTCAGGCAGGAGGTAGTTGTTGGGAGTATTTTTTGTAGGCCACCTATTTTTCGGATGTCTTGTTCTCCGTTTAAGCTGTGGATGATTGATCCTGAGCAGAGGAATAGTATGGCTTTGAAGAAGGCATGTGTTGAGATGTGTAGAAATGCAAGTTGTGGAAGATTGAGCCCAATGGTTACTATTATCAGACCTAGTTGGCTTGATGTGGAGAAGGCGATAATTTTTTTGATGTCATTTTGTGTAATCGCACAGGTAGCGGCGAATAGTGTGGATAGTGCTCCTAGGCAAAGGCATATAGTGAGGGCAGTTTGGTTGTTGGAGAGTATGGGGTGAGTGCGGATGAGCAGGAAGATTCCGGCTACTACTATGGTGCTAGAGTGGAGTAGGGCGGAGACTGGGGTTGGACCTTCTATGGCAGCAGGTAGTCATGGATGGAGGCCAAATTGGGCTGATTTTCCTGTAGCTGCTAGGATTAGACCTAGAAGGGGGAGTGTTGGGGTTTGAGTAGCAGTGAAGGCTTGTTGTACTTCTCAGGTGTTTGTGGATGAGGCAAGTCATGCTATACTTAGGATAAGACCAATGTCTCCGATTCGGTTGTAGAGTACGGCTTGGAGGGCGGCTGTGTTGGCTTCTGCTCGTCCTTGTCATCAGCCGATGAGTAGGAATGATATGATTCCGACTCCCTCCCATCCAATGAAAAGGAGAAATAGATTGTTAGCAATGGTTAAGGTTAGTATGGCAATTAGAAATAATAGGAGGTAGTAGAAGAATTTTGTAATGTACGGTTCTGAGGCTATGTATCAGGATGCGAATTGTAGGATGGACCATGTTACGAATAGTGCGATAGGGAAGAATATTAGAGAGTATTGGTCCATTTTGAGGCTAATGGGGATTTTAAAATTCGTGATGAATTTTCATTCTCAGCTAGAGATAATGCTTTCTATGCCCGAATGTATGAATAAGGTCATTGGTACGAGGCTGGTTAGGAAGGCAGTTTTGACTGTGCGGGTGATGGTGGTGGGGGAATTTTGGAGGTTTTTGGATAAAAGGGGAAGTAGGATTGGTATTAGGATAATTGTTAGTGTCAGTATTATAAAGGTGTTAAGGATTAGTGCAGTTTCCATTACTTTTACTTGGATTTGCACCAAGATGAGTGGTTCCTAAGACCAATGGATTACTGTTATCCTTTAAAAGTAAGGGGGCTGAGGTTTTAAACTCAGATGCAAGAATTAGCAGTTCTTGTTGGTTGAACCACCCCTCGGCAGGTAAGAAGGGTTTAACTTCTATTTTTAGAATCACAGTCTAATGTTTGGGTTAAAACTATACTTGCATGAGGGGATTCCTGAGATTAGTTCTGGTTTTAGGATTAGGAGGAGTAGAGGGATAATGTGGAGGGTTATTAGAAGGTGTTCTCGTGTGTTTGAGTTTTGGATGGATGTGATGTGGGTAGGGAGTGTTCCTCGTTGGGTTGTTAGTAGTATGGATAAGGTGTAGGAGGCAGTTAGTAGGGTTGCGATTCCGGTGAGGATGATTGTGAAGGAGGATCAATTGAATAGTGCGATTATGATTGTTAGTTCTGCTATTAGGTTTGTGGTTGGGGGTAGTGCTATGTTTGTTAGGTTAGCTAGGAGTCATCATGTGGCTATGAGTGGGAGTAGGGGTTGTAGACCGCGAGTTAGGAGAAGAATGCGGCTGTGTGTGCGTTCGTAGTTTGTGTTAGCTAGGCAGAATAGTATTGAGGAGGTTAACCCATGAGAAATTATAAGGACTATAGCCCCTGAAAATGATCAGTGGGTTTGGATTATGCTTGCAGCAATAACAAGGCCTATGTGGCTTACAGAGGAATAGGCGATGAGTGATTTGAGGTCAGTTTGGCGCAGGCAGATTGAGCTGGTTATTAATGCACCTCATAGGGCTAATGTTAGGAAGGGGTAGTATAGATTATTTGAGGTGGGTGCTATGAGTAAGGTGAGTCGTATGATGCCGTAGCCGCCTAGTTTTAGGAGTAGGGCGGCTAGTAGTATAGATCCAGCGATTGGAGCTTCGACATGAGCTTTGGGTAGTCATAGGTGAAGACCGTATAGAGGGGCTTTTACCATGAATGCTATTAGTAGGGCTGTGCTTGATAGGATGTTAGCTCAAGAGGAAGTGAGTACGGGGTGAGTTAGTTTTAGGATTATGAGATGTAGGGTGCCTGTTTGTGTATGTAGGTGGAGAATAGCAACTAAGAGTGGGAGTGAGCTGATTAGGGTGTAGAATAGTAGGTAAATACCAGCGCTTAGGCGTTCTGGTTGGTTTCCTCATCGGGTGATAAGGATTAAGGTGGGGATTAGTGTTGCTTCAAATGAGATGTAAAATAGTATGAGTTCTGTAGTTGAGAAGGCTAGGATAATGAACGGTTGGATTAGAATTAAGGATACGATAAAGGTTCGTTTTCGTACTAGCGGTTCGTGTTGAAGGTGGTTTTGGCTTGCTATCATTATAAGAGGGAGCAGTCAGCAAGATAGTACTAGTAGGGGGGATGAAATTTGGTCGATACCAGTTCATTGGGTTAGGTTTTTATAGGGGTAGTATGATGGAGTGAGTCATTGTAGGCTGAGGAAGGCAATTAGTAGGCTGTGCGAGGTTGTATTTAGTCATAAGAATTTGGGGGGCGATAGGAGGGCTGTTGGGAGGAGTATGATTGTAGGGAGGATGATTTTTAACATTGTAGTAGGTTTAGGTTGTGTAGGTGGTCGGATCCGTGGGTTCGTGTGGATGCCACTAGTATTGCTAGGCCCGTACCCGCTTCACAGGCTGAGAATGCTAATATGAGTACTGGTACTAGGGTGGATGATGTTGTTTGGTTTTCAATTGGTCAGAGTGATAAAGCGACATATATGGATAGTATCATGCTTTCTAGACATAGAAGGGCAGAAATTAGGTGCGTTCGATGGAAGGCTAGTCCTAAGCTGCTCAATGTGAAAGCTGAATAGAAGCTTAGGTGTGTGAGTGACATGAAGAAAGTCATAGGGTTAGACTATGATCTGTTGAGTCGAAATCAACTGTCCTGGTTGGACTAACTTTCTGTATTTATTCTGCTCAYTCTAGGCCGCCTTGTGTTCATTCGTAGATTAGTCCTAGYGTGAGTAGAGCAATGATGACAGAGGCTCAAGTTAGAGTGGTAGAGGGGGATTGGAGTTGTACAGCTCATGGAAGTGGAAGTAGGAGTGCAATTTCTAGGTCGAATAGTAAAAATAGGATTGCTACTGAGGAAGAAACGGATGGAGAAGGGGAGTCGAGCAGATCCAAGTGGGTCGAATCCACATTCGTATGGGGATAGTTTTTCTGGGTCCGGGTTTGTTTGGGCTAATCAAAAGTTTAATGTAGTGAGGATGATGCTTAGAGTAAGGGATAGGGTGAGTATGAACGTGATTATGTTGATTGCTCTTCTCTGGGGTTTTACCAGATTTTAGAGATTGGAAGTCAATTGTAATTAGTATACTAGAAGAGCAAGATCCTCATCAGTAGATAGTTATGTAGAGGAATAATCAGATGACGTCTACGAAATGTCAGTATCATGCTGCTGCTTCGAATCCGAAGTGGTGGTTGGATGTGAAGTGGAATTTAATTAGGCGTAGTAGGCATACTGACAAGAATGAGGATCCAATGATGACGTGTAGTCCGTGGAATCCTGTAGCAACAAAGAAGGTTGATCCGTATACACCGTCAGCGATTGAGAATGGTGCTTCGTAGTATTCTATTGCTTGGAGTGCTGTGAAGTAGAATCCTAGTAAGATTGTTATTGTTAGTGCATGGATTGCTTGTTTTCGATTGCTTTCTGTAATGCTATGGTGCGCTCATGTTACTGTGACGCCTGAAGCCAGGAGGATGGCGGTGTTTAGTAGGGGGACTTCTAGGGGATTGAGGGGTTTGACTCCTGTAGGGGGTCATTGTCCTCCTAGCTCTGGGGTTGGGACTAGGCTGGAGTGGAAGAATGCTCAGAAAAAGCCGAGGAAAAAGAATGCCTCGGATGTAATGAATAGGATTATTCCGTATCGTAGGCCTTTTTGGACTGTAGGTGTATGATGTCCTTGGAATGTGCTTTCTCGCACAATGTCTCGTCATCATTGTAGTATGACTAAGAATATGGAGAGTAGGCCGAGGATGAGTAGTTGAGATGAGTTGTAGTGGAATCATATGATTAATCCTGAGGTGGTAAGTAGAGCGGCTGCTGCTCCAAAAATAGGTCAGGGGCTTGGGTCGACTATGTGGTAGGAGTGTGCTTGGTGTGCCATTAGATGTTTTCTTGTAAGTATAGGCTGAGTAGTAAGACGAAGACGTATGCTTGGATTATGGCGACAGCTACTTCTAGAATAGTTAGTAGGAGTAGGATTAGTGCAGTTAGGACGGATACAGTGGGGATGATTGGGAGTAGGGCAGTGGTGGCTGTGGAGATAAGTTGAATTAATAGATGGCCTGCGGTGAGGTTTGCTGTTAGTCGAACACCTAGAGCTAAGGGTCGAATGAGTAGGCTGGTAGTTTCGATTAGAATTAGGGCAGGAATTAGGGGTGTGGGGGTGCCTTCAGGGAGGAGGTGTCCTAGAGAGGCTGAGGGTTGGTTTCGTAAGCCTGTGAGTAATGTAGCAAGCCAGAGTGGGAAGGCTAGTGCTATATTTATAGATAGTTGGGTGGTTGGGGTAAAAGTGTACGGTAATAGGCCTAGTAAGTTGATTATGAGTAGAAATATTATTAATGAGGTTAGGATTAGGGCTCATTTGTGTCCTGCTTTGTTTAGGGGTATTATTAGTTGCTTAGTAATTAGATGGAGGAGTCAGAGTTGTAAGGTAGAAAGACGGTTAGTGATTCATCGGCTACCAGGGGTGGGGAATAATAGGGCGGGGAATAGTATGGAGAGTAGGATTAGTGGAATTCCTAGTAGGCATGGGCTTGTGAATTGGTCGAAGAAGCTTAGGTTCATGGTCAGGTTCAGGGGGTGATTTTGGTAGTTATGGGGGTTTTGTTAGAGTTGGAGGGAGGGTTAGTTGAGGTGAATGATAATAGTTTTGGTTGGATTGTCAGGGTGAAGATTAGTCATGCTGCTAGTATGATAAGGAATCATGGGTTGGGATTGAGTTGTGGCATTCCATTAAGGAGGGGTGGTGGTCCTCTTTCTCTAGCTTAAAAGGCTAGTGCTGGTACATAGCTTCTTAATGATTAGGATGATAGTAGTGAAGATCAGCTCTCGAAGTGAGTTAGGGGGGTTGATTCTACTACAATTGGTATGTAGCTGTGGTTAGCCCCACAGATTTCAGAGCATTGGCCGTAGAAGATTCCTGGTCGGGTAGTGATGAATGATGTTTGGTTTAATCGTCCTGGGATTGCATCGGTTTTTACTCCTAGGGTGGGAATGGCTCAGGAGTGGAGTACGTCGTCAGCGGTAACGATGATGCGGATGGGAGATTCTATGGGGACAACAACACGGTGGTCAACTTCTAAAAGTCGGAAGTGACCTAGCGGAAGGTCTGAGGTTGGAATTATGTATGAGTCGAATGAGAGGTCTTTGAAATCTGTGTATTCGTAGCTTCAGTATCATTGGTGACCGATGGCTTTTAGGGTCAGGTCAGGTTCATCAATTTCGTCTATTATGTAAAGGATTTGYAGGGATGGGAGGGCGAGTAGGATAAGAACGATAGCTGGGAGAATTGTTCAAATTAGTTCAACTTCTTGTGCGTCTACAGTGTTTGATGATAGTTTTTCTATAAGTATAAGTGCTAATAGGTAGAGTACTAGGCTGCAGATTGCTAATGCTACTATTAGGGCGTGGTCGTGGAATTCKACGAGYTCTTCTATGATAGGGGAGGAAGCATCTTGAAAGCCGAATTGTGAGTGATTGGCCATGTGAGAGGTACAGGGTTTTCACCTGTGATTTAGGCTTGACAAGGCTATGTAATTGGTTTACTAACGTCTCATAAGAAAGAAGCATGAGTGGTTTAATGCGGTTGGCTTGAAACCAGCATATGAGGGTTCGATTCCTTCCTTTCTTGGATTTGAACAAAGGCGGGCTCTTCGAAGGTGTGGTATGGAGGTGGGCAGCCGTGAATTCATTCAATGTTGGTGGTAGTTAGCTCTGGTTGAAGGACCTTTCGTTTTGATGCAAAGGCTTCTCAGATGATGAATATTAATATAATTACGGCTGTCATTGAAATAAGTGAGCCGATGGAGGATATGGTGTTTCATAGAGTATATGCGTCTGGGTAATCTGAGTATCGTCGTGGCATGCCGGCTAGGCCTAGGAAGTGTTGTGGAAAGAAGGTTAAGTTGACTCCTGTAAATATTACTCCGAAATGGGCCTTAGTTCATGAGGGGTGGAGGGTGTATCCTGTTAGTAGGGGGAATCAGTGGGTGAATCCTGCTAGGATGGCGAAGACTGCACCCATTGAGAGGACGTAATGGAAATGAGCGACTACGTAATATGTATCATGTAGGGCGATGTCTAGTGAAGAGTTCGCTAGGACAATTCCTGTGAGGCCTCCGATAGTAAATAGGAAGATGAAGCCGAGTGCTCATAGTATTGGGGGGTCTCATTTGATAGTTCCTCCATGCAGGGTGGCTAATCAGCTAAATACTTTAATGCCAGTGGGAATGGCGATGATTATGGTGGCGGATGTAAAGTAGGCTCGGGTGTCTACGTCTATGCCTACTGTAAACATATGGTGTGCTCATACAATGAAACCTAGGAATCCGATGGATAGTATGGCTCATACTATTCCTATGTAGCCGAATGGTTCTTTTTTTCCTGCATAATATGTTACGACATGTGAGATGATTCCAAAACCAGGGAGGATTAGAATATATACTTCTGGATGTCCGAAGAATCAGAAAAGGTGTTGGTATAGTACTGGGTCACCTCCTCCGGCAGGGTCGAAGAATGTAGTGTTTAGGTTTCGGTCTGTTAGTAGTATGGTAATGCCGGCTGCGAGTACTGGAAGTGAGAGCAGTAGTAGGACGGCGGTGATAAGCACTGATCATACAAATAAGGGGGTTTGATACTGTGAAAGGGCTGGGGGTTTTATATTAATGGCAGTTGTGATGAAGTTGATGGCCCCTAGGATGGAGGAAACACCTGCTAGGTGAAGGGAGAAGATTGCTAGGTCTACTGAGGCTCCGGCATGGGCTAGATTACCAGCTAAGGGGGGATACACGGTTCATCCGGTCCCAGCTCCAGCTTCTACTGTGGAGGAGGCTAAGAGGAGTAAGAATGAGGGGGGTAGTAGTCAGAAGCTTATGTTGTTTATGCGTGGGAATGCTATGTCGGGGGCACCGATTATGAGGGGCACTAGTCAATTTCCGAAGCCGCCGATTATGATTGGCATTACTATGAAGAAGATTATTACGAAAGCGTGTGCGGTGACGATTACATTGTAAATTTGGTCGTCTCCTAGGAGGGTCCCTGGTTGGCCTAGTTCTGCACGGATTAGTAGGCTAAGGGCGGTACCAACTATACCGGCTCATGCGCCGAAGATTAGGTATAGGGTACCAATGTCTTTGTGGTTTGTTGAAAATAGTCATCGGTTGATGAATGTCAC